GAAAAAAGAATAGAGGTATGACAGGCATAATATCTACGATTGGATTGAAAAGGGCATAAGCCTCGGGCAATTTGGCAAAGAAAAAATGACTCGAAGAAGGGGTAAAATTAAGACAGATAGAGATTAAACTAAAGATATTAAACATAACAAACATTTCGTTCTTGTAGATTAGAAAATTGGATTTTGATTGAGTTCTTTTTATGAGGGAAAACTTCAAAACGAAAAAGGCAGGTAAAAAAATCCTTCCTTTTCTTTGAACTCTTCCAAATCCCCAATCCCCCCTTTCATTCTCAAATGAGAATACAAGGAATTATAGTTTCATACAATATCTTAATTGAATTCTATGTAATGATCAATCATTTTTTTTTTTATTCCTTATTTCTATGTATTAACCCCTAGCAACAATATTTTTAATATTTTGGTTTGTATTGACGAATAATTGACACTAATAATAGTGTTTATTAGTGTCGAATATAAATCGAAATGGGGCGTGGCCAAGCGGTAAGGCAACGGGTTTTGGTCCCGTTACTCGGAGGTTCGAATCCTTCCGTCCCAGATCGTCTCCATCAATCAGAAACAAAAGATAATTCTCTTTAAGAATTAAGAACTTTCTATTTTGTTTAATATTGTCTACAATGGAATCCAATCCTTTGTTTTGGATTCTAGAACTAATTCTTCGAATTAGTTCTTTTTTTTTTCATTTGGTTTCTCGAAAAGGTATTTGAGTGTCAAATACAGGTAGAAATCAAAATATTTAGTTGAGTTCAAAAAAGAAATTTGTAGTGAATCATTCACATTCAGGGTATGCTTGTACTATGGAATAGGAAAGTGAATCACTTGTTTCATAGCCATGAATCTCACATGATCATGATGCATTTTGAATCGAAATGTGAAAGAAGGGGCTTTCCATTCCCTTCCCCCCAAAAAGTCCAAAGAAAATAAAGGGTGTATACCAATTCCACATTTTATGTGGAGACTAAAGAAAAGAGTACGTAGTTTTTGGTACCAATTTGATTGTTTATATTAAAACTTCTAAAGCTGGAAAAGAAAAAATAGGAAAAACAAATGGATCTAGATCCTATTTTTTTTTTTATTATCTGGTTGTAAATCAATGTAATGTTACGATTTCACGTATGGAAATTTATGGATTCCCTCTACTTTACTTTCTACTTTAATGGAATTAATGGAAAGATTCTTGAACCCGAAGTAAAACAAAATCTTTATAATAAAAAAAAATTACGATTAGATTTTTCTTCATTCTTTCTTTCACCTTATTCTTTTTTTTTTCAGATGTAAAGAATAAGGACTTGAATCTTACCTTCCACGAGATATTTTCCATTCCATACTCATGAAAACAAAAAAATGGTTTTTTTACTTCTACTTCATTTTTTACAAACCCTTGATACTTGAAGAAATGTGGAAGGTGGAAGAAGTGTGAGAAATCAATATTATATAGAAACTTCCCGCCCTTTCGAATCATCGGAATATATTATATTTGGTTAATAACTTCTTTTTCCGTAATTGTAAATCAAGTAAGGGTAGTTTTTTTGAGGTTTATAATTTCTTTTTTCTCGAAAAATCTGTTGAAGGCGAAAATAATACTTAAGTAAGGAAACTCGTTTCTTCGTCTTTTTTAGAAATATTTTTAATTTCTATATATGATAGAATAGGGGGTTATTGACCCTTTCTCTCTACGGATAAATATTGAGAGAAAGTATAGTAAAGTATAGATTATTTCTTATTTATTGCGGTTGGGCCAATGACTATTCATGATTCCATATGGAATCAATTCCATACCGGTTCAAAATGAAATTAGAGGAATGTTATGGTAAAACTTCGTTTGAAACGATGCGGTAGAAAGCAACGTGCGACTTGAAGGACATGATCCGCTGTGGATTTTTACATTCACCATTTTCTATAGGAATGAAGATGCTCTTGACTCGACATAGTTTGTTCTGTTCCTGCTAAGAACCCCATTTGTGTTGGGTTGGTAAATAAAAAAATAGTACATGATGGAGCTCGAGTAAAAAGTATTGATTCATTTATCGGGGGGGAAGAATCTAGGGTTAGTGACAATTAATAAGTTAGACCAACTTTGTAAATATATCTTCAATATTATTATAAATATAGAATATAAATGGAAAGGTGAAAATTCGAACAAGTTTTCAATAAAAAAAATAAAATTTACCGCGAAATTGGGAAAACTTGTTCGATATGGAGTCGATATAAAGTCAAGTGTATTACAAAAGAATCAATAGTTGGTATTACTTTTCCATAGAAATAAAAAAAAAAAAGCAAAAGGTATGTTGCTGCCATTTTGAAAGGAGTAAGAATCACCGAAGTAATGTCTAAACCCAAGGATTTCACAAAACAAAGAGACAGGATTCCGGAACAAGGAAACACAATTTTAAATTGTCTCAATAATTTTATTAGAATGAGAAAAAATAGATTCGAGACGAAACAAACAAAAGAGATTAGAGACGACTCAATAAATGTGATGTCTAAGGATTTCCCGCCGAACTCTTTTTGAATTATACAACTTGAGTTATGAGTACAAATTATATTTCTTTTTTTTTTCTGTAAGGTAAGAAAAATGACTCAAATCATAGTCTAATTCATGCTCTTATGGATCCGTTTGCTATTATATACATACAGAAATCAGAAATTATAATTATTTTTTTCTCGAGCCGTATGAGGGGAAAACCTCCTATACGTTTCTAGGGGGGGCATTATTTATTTATATCTATCCCAATGAGCGATCTATCGAATCGTTGCAATTGATGTTCGATCCCCAAGAGAAGGAAGAGACCTTCAAAAAGTAGGTTTTTATGATCCGATACAGAATCAAACTTATTTAAATGTTCCCGCTATTCTATACTTCCTTGAAAAAGGCGCTCAACCTACAGGAACTGTTCATGATATTTTAAGGAAGGCAGAATTATTTCAAGAAAGAACTTCGAGTTAATTAAAGGACAAACCAAATTAATTAATAAAAAAAGGAAGGGTAACTAGTATCTATTTTCTAGTATCTATTTTCTAGTATCTATTTTTGTGTAATTATTTACTTACAAATTTTCCTTTTCTTGTTCTATTCATACTTTATTTTTTTATGTTGTGCCAATCCAACACAAGTCTTTATTTCGATTTTATTATTAATTTGTTTTTTTCAATATTATATATCATTCATATTGTCATATTGACAATGGTGTATCAAAGAAATATAATTTGATCGATCGTAGATAAATGGATCTATCCCGACCCATTATTGCTATTGCCATTGCCTTTTTCTTCAGTCAAATGATGAGGTTTTGTTGATTTTTTTTTTTTTTTTTTATTTTGATCATATCTACATATTTATTTGGGTTGCTAACTCAACGGTAGAGTACTCGGCTTTTAAGTGCGACTATGATCTTTTACACATTTTTGGATGAAGCAACGGATTCGTCCAGACTATTGGTAGAGTCTATAAGACCACGACTGATCCTGAAAGGTAATGAATGGAAAAAACAGCATGTCGTAATGTAATAATAAGAAAAAAAAATTATTATTCTTAATATATATATATATATATATATAGATATAGATATTTTTAGTAGAATTTGGATAGAATTTGAAGTTTCTCCTCAAAATTTTTATTTGTGGAGGAGGACAAAAAAAAATTCACATTTCTAGTTGGGTCTAGTAATAAATAAATGGATAGAGCCCCACGGCTCCAATTCTAGTAAAAAAAAAAGCAACGAGCTTATATTCTTAATTTGAATAATTACCCGTGATCTAATTAGACGTTAAAAAGAAATTAGTGCCTGATGCGGGAAAGGGTTTTCTGTGGTTGATTCTTTTTTTTTTTTCTTTTTTAATAAATCCTAACTATTCCCTATTATGGATTGGGGTTGGAGACGAATGTGTAAAAGAAACAGTATACTGATAAAAAGAATTTGTTCCAAAATCAAAAGAGCGGTCGGGTTGCAAAAATAAAGGATTTTTTTTTCCTCTTATAATTATAACGAAGATAAACCAATTGGATAGAAGGAGAGAGGAAAAAGATCTGTTGATTGGATTACCCGTATTCCGGGGTATATATTTTTTATTTTATTACTATATACATAATACATACCCTGTTCTGACCATATTGCACTATGTATTTATTATTTGTGATAACCTAAGATAAGAGATGTTCCTGCGTTCAAGTAGAAATGTAACTAAATGGAAGAATTACAAGGATATTTTGAAAAGGATAGATCTAGGCAACAACCCTTCCTATATCCGCTTCTCTTTCAGGAGTATATTTATGCACTTGCTCATGATCGTGGTTTAAATAGAAATGGTTCGATTTTTTATGAACCTCTGGAAGTTTTTGGTTATGACAGTAAATCTAGTTTAGCACTTGTGAAACGTTTAATTACTCGAATCTATCAACAGCATTTTTTTCTTTCCTCGGTTAATGATTCTTACCAAAATCGATTCGTTGGTCACCACCACACCAATTTTTTTTATTCTCGTTTTTATTCTCAAATGATCTCAGAAGGTTTTTCCATTATTGTGGAAATCCCATTCTCACTGCAATTAGTATCCTATTTAAAAGAAAAAGAAATACCAAAATCTCATAATTTACGATCTATTCATTCAACTTTTCCCTTTTTAGAGGACAAATTATTACATTTCAATTATGTATCAGATATACTAATACCCCATCCCATTCATATGGAAATCTTGGTTCAAATTCTTCAATGCTGGATTCAAGATGTTCCCCTTTTGCATTTCTTTCAATTCTTTCTTCACGAATATCATAATTGGAATAGTTTTTTCATTACTCAGAATAAATCTATTTATCTTTTTTCAAAAGAAACTAAAAGACTATTTCGGTTCCTATACAATTCTTATGTATACGAATGTGAATTTGTATTCGTTTTTCTTCGTAAGCACTCTTCTTATTTACGATTCACATCCTTTCGAACTTTTCTTGAGCGAAGATATTTCTATGGAAAAATGGAACATCTTCA